AATAAAGTGCCTGAGAAAAAGGGCCATTTTGATAGAATGGATCAAGTAATTACAATTACCTTTATTATTTATAACGGAATTAAACCGTTCCTTAAACATCAAAAATTCACGTGCATCATACACTAATAAATAAAAAGATAAGCTAATCAAGCTAAAAGGTTCATACCCTTTTTATGAGAGTAATAATCTCTCTCTTTTTAATTAAAATTAATCTTTCTAAACTACTATTTATTTCAACATTAATTATAGGCACACTAATTACTGTAACTTCTAAATCATGAATTATTATGTGAATTGGACTGGAAATAAATCTTTTATCTTTTATCCCTTTAATAAATAGAAATAAAAACCCCTATGAAAACGAAGCAGCTATAAAATATTTTATTACCCAAGCAATAGCATCAATAATTTTATTATTATCTTTATTATCCACAGAAGGTAATCCCAATAGAAATGTAAGACTAACCCTATTTTTAACCAGTCTGCTTACAAAAATAGGAGCCGCCCCTTTTCACTTATGATTCCCAAATGTAATACAAGGGTTGAGCTGAATTAACTGCTTTATCTTAATGACCTGACAAAAAATTGCACCAATAATAATAATTGGGTATCAATTATGTACAGGAGTTTTATCAAACATTATTATTTTAAGAAGAGTAATAATTGGTGCAATCGGAGGATTAAACCAAACGTCCATTCGTAAAATAATGGCTTATTCATCAATTAGCCATATTGGTTGAATATTAATAGCAATAAATATAAGACATAAATTCTGAATCATATATTTCATTATTTACTCCTTAATTAATTTATCCATCATTATCATTATATATCAAGCATCACTTTACCACCTATCACAAATCTTCACCTTAAGAGGTAGAAGAACAAACAAATTTATTATATTTATAAGAATATTATCCTTGGCCGGCATGCCTCCATTTTTAGGGTTTTTACCTAAATGGGTTATTATTCAAAATACAGCTGGATTTGAAGGCCTAATAATAATCACTATCATAGCAATAACCACTATAATTACACTATACTTCTATTTACGAATCATTTATAGAGCTATTACCTTTAGAGGACAAAAAAATATTTGAATAAACAGTAACTTAAAATTATCACTAATAATAACCTCATTAACAATCTCTCTTATAGGAATTCCGGCAATTACATTAATTAGAACATATTAAAGATCTTATGTTAAATAAACAAATAACCTTCAAAGTTATAAATAATGGTTATAATCCTTTAGGTCTTAGTTATAAAACAACTTCAGAATTGCAGCCTGACATCATAATTTTGACTATAAAACCTAGCAAGAGAGGGCATATCCCACGTTCATAGATTTACAGTCTATTGTCTAATTCTCAACCATCTTACCATTAAAGGGTCATTAATTTTAAGATTAAAAGAATGCGACAATGATTGTTTTCTACGAACCACAAAGATATTGGAACCTTATACCTAATATTTGGAGCATGAGCAGGTATGGTAGGTACTGCCCTAAGTATATTAATTCGAGTTGAACTTGGACAACCAGGATCCCTAATTGGTGACGACCAAATTTATAATGTTGTAGTAACCGCCCACGCATTTGTAATAATTTTCTTCATAGTAATACCTATTATAATTGGAGGATTCGGAAACTGACTAGTGCCTCTAATACTAGGGGCTCCTGATATAGCTTTCCCACGCCTTAATAATATAAGATTCTGATTGCTACCTCCCTCATTAACTCTTTTACTAGCAAGAAGTTTAGTAGAAAGTGGAGCAGGAACTGGATGAACAGTTTATCCTCCTCTTGCAGGAAGAATTGCTCATGCGGGGGGATCAGTAGATTTAACCATTTTCTCACTACATCTTGCAGGAGTATCCTCAATTTTAGGAGCAATTAACTTCATCACTACAACAATTAATATAAAATCTCCTGGCATAAAGATAGATCAAATACCCTTATTTGTTTGGGCCGTAGTAATTACAGCAGTATTACTACTTTTATCACTACCAGTTTTAGCAGGGGCCATTACAATACTATTAACTGATCGAAATATTAATACATCATTCTTTGATCCCGCCGGTGGAGGAGACCCTATTTTATATCAACATTTATTCTGATTTTTTGGTCATCCAGAAGTTTACATTCTAATCTTACCAGGATTTGGTATAATTTCACATATTATTGCACAAGAAAGAGGTAAAAAGGAAACCTTTGGAGTACTAGGAATAATTTATGCCATAATTGCTATTGGAATTTTAGGATTTGTAGTATGAGCACACCATATATTTACTGTAGGAATAGATGTAGATACACGGGCATACTTTACATCTGCCACGATAGTAATTGCAGTACCCACTGGTATTAAAATCTTTAGATGATTAGCCACATTACATGGCACACAAATAAGATATAGACCCTCCCTACTATGAGCATTAGGATTTGTATTTCTATTCACTGTTGGAGGTCTTACAGGAGTAGTACTAGCTAACTCCTCAATTGATATTGCTATACATGACACTTATTACGTGGTAGCACATTTCCACTACGTTTTATCAATAGGGGCCGTATTCGCAATTATAGGCGGACTAGTACACTGATTCCCATTATTTACCGGAACAAGAATAAATAACCAAATATTAAAGGCACAATTCCTAACCATATTTATTGGAGTAAATTTAACATTCTTTCCACAACATTTCCTAGGACTAGCCGGAATGCCTCGTCGATATTCAGACTATCCAGACGCTTACACAGCATGAAATATTCTATCTTCCTTAGGAAGAGCCATTTCAATAATAGGAGTAATTCTACTACTATTTATTGTATGAGAAGCCTTGGTATCACAACGACAGGTAATCTCCCCAAGTGCATTAAGAACATCAATCGAATGATATCAAAAAACACCTCCTACAGAACACAGATATTCTGAATTACCACTTATAATTAAGTTTTAATGTGGCAGACAAGTGCTATGGGTTTAAGCCCCATCCATGAAGGAATTACCTTCCATTAAAAATGGCTACATGAGCACAAATTAATTTTCAAGAAGCAGCCTCTCCAATAATAGAACAAATAGTTTACTTTCATGATCACACTATAATAATTCTAATCGTAATTACAGTAATAGTAGGATATATTATAATGTCACTATGCTGAAACAAACAATTAAACCGCAATCTACTAGACGGACAAAAAATTGAAACTGCATGAACTATCTTACCAGTATTCGTATTAATTATAATTGCCCTCCCTTCTTTACGACTTCTATATTTAATGGACGAAGTAAGAGAACCAACAATCACAATTAAAACAGTAGGTCATCAATGATACTGAAGATATGAATATTCAGATTTCAATCACATTGAATTTGACTCATACATAATCCCAGAAAACGAAATTGAAAAAGGTATAATACGACTTTTAGAAGTTGATAATCGTGCAGTATTACCCATACAAGCACAAGTACGAATTTTAATTACAGCAGCAGATGTATTACATTCATGAACTGTACCTTCTTTAGGAGTAAAAGTAGATGCAACACCAGGTCGTATTAATCAAACAAGATTTTTCATGAATCGCCCTGGATTATTTTACGGTCAATGCTCCGAAATTTGTGGAGCAAACCATAGATTTATACCTATTACAATCGAAAGTGTTAAAACTAAAACATTCATTGAATGAATTCAGAAAATAAATGAAGCATCAATAGGTGACTGAAAGTAAGTGTTGGTCTCTTAAACCATATGATAGTAAAGTAACGAAATACTCCTAATGAAGAGATTAGTTAAATAATAACATTAGAATGTCAAACTAAAATTACTAGAAAATCATTAGTATCTCTTAATTCCTCAAATAGCCCCAATAAGCTGACTAACTCTATTTATATTTTTCTCAATTGCACTAATAATATTTTCAATTATAAACTATTATTCCTACCTACCAAAAACAGAAGAGACAGAAAGCCTAAAAAGTTTAATTGTAAACAAAATAAATTGAAAATGATAACTAACCTATTTTCAGTATTTGATCCTACATCATCAATCATAAGCTTCTCTATAAACTGAATTTCAACAGTAATAGGAATTATAATAATACCAATAATATTTTGAATCATCCCCACACGAATTATAATTATATGAAACAAAATCGTTAACACATTACATAACGAATTTAAAACATTATTAGGAACTTCAGGTAAAAATGGTAGAACCTTCATATTTATTGCAGTATTTTCAACAATTATATTCAATAACTTCATAGGGCTGTTCCCATACATTTTTACAAGATCGAGTCATTTAGCATTCACATTAACACTAGCATTACCATTATGAATTAGATTTATACTTTATGGATGAATTAATCATACACAACACATATTTGCACATCTAGTGCCTCAAGGTACTCCCCCAGTATTAATACCATTCATAGTATGCATTGAAACAATTAGAAACATAATCCGACCTGGAACGCTAGCCGTCCGATTAGCGGCAAATATGATTGCTGGGCACCTATTAATAACTTTATTAGGAAATACAGGACCATCAGTTACATACTCCATTATAACACTACTTATTATCACTCAAATTTTACTACTAACTTTAGAATCCGCTGTAGCAATTATTCAATCATATGTATTTGCAGTACTTAGAACATTATATTCAAGTGAAGTAAATTAATGTCAACACACCAAAACCATCCATACCATTTAGTTGATCAAAGACCATGACCCTTAACAGGAGCTATTGGAGCTATAGCAATAGTAACAGGACTAGTAAAATGGTTCCATATATACAGAATACAATTAATAATAGTAGGGACAGTACTTGTTATAATAACAATATATCAATGATGACGGGACATCTCACGGGAAGGCACAATACAAGGATTACATACATTTCCAGTAGTCATTGGACTACGGTGAGGTATAATCCTATTTATTACATCCGAAGTACTATTTTTTTTTTCATTCTTCTGAGCTTATTTTCACAGAAGATTATCTCCAGCAGTAGAATTAGGTGTCATTTGACCACCAAAAGGAATTATACCATTTGACCCAATATCAATCCCCATATTAAATACATCAATTTTACTAGCATCAGGGGTTACTGTAACCTGAGCCCATCACAGATTAATAGAAAATAATCACTCACAAGCCATACAAGGATTATTCTTTACAGTTCTACTAGGGGTATATTTTACTATTCTACAAGCATATGAATACCTAGAAGCCCCATTCACTATTGCTGACTCAGCATACGGATCAACATTTTTTGTAGCCACAGGATTTCATGGATTACATGTAATTATTGGAACAACATTTTTATTAGTATGTTTATTACGTCACTATTTCCATCACTTTTCCTCAGGACACCATTTTGGATTCGAGGCAGCCGCATGATACTGACACTTTGTAGACGTAGTGTGATTATTCTTATATATCTCGATTTACTGATGAGGCAGATAAAATAGTTTATTTAGTATAAAAGTATAGTTGACTTCCAATCAAAAGGACTGAAAAATTCAGAATAAATATTGAATTTCATAACAACACTAATAATAATCCTATTAATCATTACAACAGTAATTATAACATTAGCATCATTATTATCAAAAAAATCAATTGTTGACCGAGAAAAAATAACCCCATTTGAATGTGGGTTTGATCCCTTTTATGTAGCACGTATTCCATTTTCATTAAAATTTTTCCTAATCACCGTAATCTTTTTAATTTTTGATGTAGAAATTGCAATTATCTTACCAGTAATGATAACTATAGAATCATCAGTAACGTACGTGTGAATAATTACATTTACAGTATTTATTGTGATCCTATTAGTAGGCCTTTATTATGAATGATTCCACGGAGCACTAGAATGATCCACATAGGATAGTAGTTAATCATAACAGTTGAATTGCAATCAGAAGGTATTGGAAACCAATCTATCTTAAATGAAAAGTGAAAAATCACATTCAGTTTCGACCTGAAATTATTGGTATCATATACCTTCATTTATCAATTGAAGCCAAAGTAAAGAGGCATATCACTGTTAATGATAACATTGAATTTATATTCCTATTGAGAGAATAAGTGAGAACAAGAACAAGCTGCTAACTTAGTTCTTTAGCGGCGCAACTCCGTTAACATTCTTATTTATGTAGTTTAAAAGAAAACCTTACATTTTCAATGTAAAAATAAAATCTACTATTTTCATAAATGTTTAAGAGTAAAACAACTATCATTACAGCTTCAATGTAATGCTTTAAAAATAAGCTACATAAACAAAATATTATTAAAATAATAACAAAGAATAAAAAAGTTATTAAATAAGTTTTTACAAAATTAAACTGAAACAATTGATTACCAGTAGATCCTTCCTTAAAAAAATTGAAAATTCCCTGAGCACCAAACAATTCACATCACCCATGATCAAATCTCTTAATTAAGTAAGTACCAGAAAATAAGGGCAAAAAAGAAATACTGCGAGTACTAATATAAGGTATAAATCATATACTCCCAGCAAATGAAGAACCTAATCAAAAAGAAAATCTAAGTAAAACCTTATTGTAATGAGAAATAGACAGAAAATAACCTAGAACAGCTCCTATTACAGTAACAATTAACGCTAACAATTTAAGAACAAAAGGTAAACAAATCATATAAGGAAAAGGAAATACAATTCACGAAATAATACTACCCCCCATCACTGCTATAAATACCATCCCTAACATCCCCTTAAGTATAAATCAACCCTCATCTCTAATACAAAAAGAAGAAGAAATATTTAAATCACTAAAAATAATTGAATAAATTAAACGTCCAGTATAACACGCAGTTAATCCAGTAGAAAAAAAATAAAAGAAAAAAGAAACATAATTAATAAATTCCATACCAGTAACCTCCAAAACCAAATCCTTAGAATAAAACCCCGCCAAAAAAGGTATACCACACAAGGCCAAATTAGAAACACAAAAACAAACACAGGTTAAAGGTAAATAATTAACCAATCCCCCCATAAAACGAATATCCTGACAATCACTCATATTATGAATAATCACACCAGCACATATAAACAAAAGAGCCTTAAATAAAGCATGAGTGATTAAATGAAAAAACGCCAAATTATAATAACCCATAGATAAAATACTTATTATCAATCCCAACTGACTAAGGGTAGACAAAGCAATAATTTTCTTCAAATCAAATTCGAAATTAGCACCAAGGCCAGATATAAATATAGTTAAACCCCCTACAAATAATAAATAGCTAGAATATCCCGTTATCATGATCAAGGAATTAAAACGAATTATTAAATAAACCCCCGCAGTAACAAGGGTAGAAGAATGAACAAGAGCGGAAACAGGAGTAGGAGCTGCTATTGCAGCTGGCAACCAAGAAGAAAAAGGAATCTGAGCTCTCTTAGTTATAGCCGCAAAAATCATTAAAAAAGAAATAATCCTTAATTCCAAAGAATTAGTTAAAAAGTCAACATAAAAAATATAATTCCAAGAGCCAAAATTTAATATTCAAGCAATAGAAATTAAAAAGGCAACATCTCCTAAACGATTAGATATAACCGTTAATATACCAGCACTAAAAGACTTGAAATTTTGGTAATAAATTACTAATAAATAGGAAATTAAGCCAAGACCATCCCAGCCCAATAAAATAGAAATTATATTAGGACTAATAATCAAAAGTATTATTGACAATACAAACAATAAAACCAAAATAATAAACCGTAATAAAAATCAATCTCCCTCTATATAACCATCACTATAAAAAATAACCATAGAAGAAATAAATAATACCAGTCCCATAAAAATTAAACTCATCCAATCCAATAATAACGTCATAATGATAGAAGAAGAATTTAATACCAAAACCTCTCAATCAATAAAATAACAAATATTAAATAAACAAAAATAAATTCCAACTCTAAAACAAGTCAGTCTAGAAAAAAATAAGAAAAAAAAAGAAATAACACAAATATTAGAACGTCAATAAATAACCTAAGGTATAAAAATACATCTTTGACACCACAAATCAAAATTTTTAAATAAACTACTTAAGGTAAATTCAATCAAATAATATTTCCACATTCAAAATAAATAAATTTAAAGGAAGTCAATGTAAAAATAACAATAAATATTCACGATAATAACCAGAATTCAAACTATATAAACAAGAATAAACACTGCCATGTTGTGAAAAAGAATATAAATAAAGGGTATATCCCGCACTAAAGAATGAAAGGAAAAAAATCAACAAAAGAGAAAATCATCTTCAAGAAACAATACCATTAATTAATCTAATTTCCCCTAATAAATTTAAACTGGGGGGAGCTGCCATATTAGAAGAACATAATAAAAATCACCATAAACATATACTAGGTATTAAATTAATTAACCCCTTATTTACAAGCAGACTACGACTGCCCACACGCTCATAAGAAATGTTTGCTAAACAAAAAAGACCAGAAGAACAAAGACCATGACCAATTATCAAAGAATATGAACCTCTTAACCCCCAATAAGTCATAGTAAAAAGACCACCTAAAACAATACCTATATGAGCAACAGAAGAATATGCAATTAAAGACTTGAGATCCACCTGACGTAAACAAATTAAACTCACCAAAATACCCCCTAACAGACTAATACCTACCACAAAAAAATTTAAACAAGCACCTAAACAATAAATCAAAGAAAAAACACGTAACAACCCATAACCCCCTAACTTTAACAAAACACCGGCTAAAATTATAGATCCTGACACAGGAGCCTCAACATGGGCCTTAGGCAACCAAAGATGAAAAACAAATATAGGCATTTTAACTAAAAAGGCCAAAACTAAAGAAACATAAGTATATAAACCAAATCCCAAATTATTAAAAGAAAAAAATAAATAAAAATTAACGGTACCAAGAATAGAGTATAAATTAAAAATAGAAACCAACAAAGGCAAAGAAGCAAAAAGTGTATAAAAAAGTAAATAAATACCAGCCTGCAACCGCTCAGGCTGATAGCCTCAACCCAAAATTAACAAAAAAGTTGGAATCAAAGAAGCCTCAAAAAAAAAATAAAACATAAACAACCCACTTCTACAAAAAGTCAAAACTAAAAAAAGAAGTAAAAAAGAAACTAAAAACAAAAAAGTCGAGCCCTTATTATTATCCCTATAAATAGAACCTCTAGCTAATAATATTAAACCACAAATTCAAAAACTCAATAAAATAAATCCATAACTCAACACATCAGTACCAAAATAATAACTAAAACCACTTAAAATAAAAGACAAATAACCAAAAACTAAATAAAGAAAAGAAACCAAAAATAAAAATCCTAAGACCAGCCAATAATTAACAAAAAAACAAAGAGGGGTCAGAAAAACAACATAAAAAATAAATTTTAACATTGTAATATATTAAAAATTCCAAAATAATCCCCTCCATGTCTACGAATCATACAAACCAAAATAGAAAGACCTAAAGTACCCTCACAAACACTAATAGTAAGAAAATACATTAAAAAATAAGCATCATATAAAGTAAAAAATAAAACAAAAAATATATAAAAGTAAACAGAAAGAACCAAAAACTCCAGACTAAGTAGAGTAGACAATAAATGCTTACGTTTTCTAACAAAAGAAATAAGCCCAGAAGAAAAAAATAGAAAGAAAATAAACTTATAAAATATCAACATTAGTTCCAGTAGTTTAATAAAAACATTGGTCTTGTAAACCAAAACTGAGAAAATTTCTCCTAGAGCCCCTCAGAAAGGTGAAAATAAACACACATCATTAATCTCCAAAATTAATATTTTACATAAACTACTTTCTGTATCAGACAAATCATTATACTAGGACTAAGTACATCCAACAGATTAAGATTTACTGTTATAAAACACCCCATATCAATAGGAATTATATTAATAATTCAAACCGTATTAGTTTGTGGAATTACCAACTGTATTGCTCATAGAGCATGATTTTCCTACATTCTATTTTTAGTATTTCTAGGAGGGATGTTGGTACTTTTTATTTATATAACTAGAGTTGCATCAAACGAAATATTTGAAAAATATAGAAACCTTATTTTAATTTTCATCATAGTATCCCCAATAGTACTTCTATTTATAGACCCTATTATAATTTCTAATTTAACTCAAGAGAGTGAATCTCTTTTAACCTCATCAGATAAAAATGTAATAACCAATTATTTATTTAATTATCCTATCAACATTATAACCATTATTGCTGTATTATATCTGTTTTTAACACTAATCGTTGTGGTCAAAATAACAGAAGCCCATCAAGGCCCATTACGTAGAAACTAATGAACAAACCAATACGTATTATACACCCTCTATTTAAAATCGGTAATAATGCACTAATTGATTTACCAACCCCTTCCAACATTTCTATTTTATGAAACTTTGGATCTTTACTGGGATTATGTCTCATTATTCAAATTGCAACAGGATTATTTTTAGCAATACACTACACAGCAAACATTGACATAGCATTCTACAGAGTAAACCACATTTGTCGAGACGTAAATTATGGATGATTTTTACGAACCTTACATGCAAACGGAGCCTCTTTTTTTTTCATTTGTATTTATTTACACATTGGTCGTAATATATATTACGGATCATATAAGTACATTCATACTTGATCAGTAGGAGTTATTATTTTATTTCTAGTAATAGGAACAGCCTTCATAGGTTATGTTCTACCTTGAGGACAAATATCCTTTTGGGGAGCAACTGTTATTACTAATTTATTATCCGCGATCCCCTACCTAGGAACCACATTAGTACAATGGGTATGGGGGGGATTTGCAGTGGATAATGCTACTTTAACACGATTCTTTACCTTCCACTTCGTATTACCTTTTATTGTAGCTGCGGCTACAATAGTGCATCTTCTCTTTTTACATCAAACAGGGTCTAATAACCCATTAGGGATTAATAGTGATTCAGATAAAATTCCTTTCCACCCTTACTTTTCATGAAAAGATATTGTGGGGTTTATTATCATAATTATAATATTAACCATTCTATCTCTTGTTAATCCTTATATATTAGGAGACCCGGATAATTTTATTCCAGCAAACCCTTTAGTTACTCCTGTACACATTCAACCAGAATGATACTTCTTATTTGCATATGCAATTTTACGGTCTATTCCCAATAAACTAGGAGGAGTTATTGCATTAGTGGCATCAATTGCAATCTTATTTATTATACCAATATATAACAGAAAATTTCGAGGATTACAATTTTACCCAATCAATCAAATTTTATTTTGAAGAATAGTAAGAATTGTAATTTTATTAACCTGAATTGGAGCACGACCAGTAGAAGAACCCTATATTATTACAGGACAAATTCTAACCGTAATGTACTTCTCATACTATATTCTTAAACCAATAAGAATAAATATTTGAGATAAAATTACTAATTAAACTAATAAGCTTTAAGAAGCATTTGCTTTGAAAGCAATAGATAAAGTATAAACTTTATTAGTTTTACTAACCTTTATACATTAAGTCAACAAGCAAAAAATGATTACCTTTAACCCTATAAAAAAAAGTAAATAATTTAAAGAAAGAGGTAAAAATCTTTTTCAAGCCAAATATATTAGTTTATCATAACGATAACGAGGAAGAGTACCCCGCACTCAGATAAAACAAAAAGAGATAAATACCAATTCAATAAAAAATAAAAAAGAATATACCATACTACCTAAAAAAAGAACCACAAAAAGTATTCTCATAAAAAGAATTCTGGCATATTCTGACATAAAAATTAATGCAAATCCTCCTCTACTATATTCAATATTAAACCCAGAAACCAGCTCAGACTCCCCCTCAGCAAAATCAAAAGGTGTTCGATTAGTCTCAGCTAAACAAGAAGCAAACCATACAATCATCAATGGAAAGGCCAAAAATATAAATCAAATATAATCTTGAAAATACAAAAAATCCTTTAAAGAATACCCTTCACACAAGAAAATAAATGATATCAAAATCAACGCTAATCTTACCTCATAAGAAATAGTCTGAGCAACTGCACGAAGAGCCCCTAAAAGGGAATAAGCAGAATTAGAAGATCAACCAGCAATTATAACCGTATAAACTCCTAAACTAGTACAACACAAGAAGAAAACCAATCCCAAATCAAAACTAATATTACCAAAATAAAAAGGAAATACCATTCAACAAAATAAAGAAATAAATAAACTCATCACTGGAGAAAAATAATAAGGGAAATAATTTGATCTTATAGGAAAAGTTTGTTCCTTATTAAAAAGTTTAATAGCATCAGAAAATGGTTGTACCACCCCACAATAACCCACTTTATTTGGACCTTTACGAATTTGTATATAACCTAAGACCTTACGTTCCAATAAAGTCAAAAATGCAACACCCACTAAAACACAAACGGCCAAAACAAGTAAACCAAAAAAATTTAAAATAATATCATTTAAATACAAGTACTATTTATAAGAAATCATCTTATATAAATGAATTCTAAATCCATTGCACTTTTCTGCCAAAATAGTAATGTAATTCAAAATACAAAAAATATTTCCCAGTAATGGTCCTTTCGTACTAAAAACTGAAATAAAAATGGGGATAGAAACCGACCTGGCTTAAGCCGGTCTGAACTCAGATCATGTAAGATTTTAAAGGTCGAACAGACCTACCAATTCAGCTACTACACCAAATAATAATCTTAATCCAACATCGAGGTCGCAAGCCTTCTTGTAAATAAGAACTCCCAAAGAAGATTACGCTGTTATCCCTAAGGTAACTTAATCTAACAATCAATAATACTGGATCAAATATTCATGCATTTATGTAAATAAAATAAAAAAGTTTATTAAGTGTTTTTGTCACCCCAACAAAATAAATTAATAATTAATAAAAATATATTAAACAAAATATTATAAAATAATAAAATATAAAGCTCTATAGGGTCTTCTCGTCCTCCAATAAAATTTAAGCTTTTTGACTCAAAAATTAAATTCTAATAATATAAATGAGACAGTTAATGTTTCGTTTAACCCTTCATTCCAGCCTTCTATTAAAAGACTAATGATTATGCTACCTTTGCACGGTCAAAATACCGCGGCCGTTAAATCTTATATTTTCACTGGGCAGGTCTGACCTCAAATTAAACCAAGAGGACATGTTTTTGATAAACAGGCGAACATTAAAATTGCCGAGTTCCTTATTAATAAATAACAAAAAATAAATAAAAAACAACAACCTATACTAATTTAATCATTATTAGTTATAACGAAAAATTAATTAAAATATTTCAATAAATAATTAAATTAAAATAAATCATAAAATAAAAATTTATACTATAACGTAATAAAATAGATGAAAGATTATAATCCTACTACAATTTAAACAAATAAAATTTTAAAAAAAAATCGAGCTTATCCCCAATTATTTTTAATTTAAAAAAGAACAACTTACAAATGAAAGAAGTTAAATTTTAAAATTAAATTAAATTCAATTCTCAAAAAACCAGATACCATTATAAACGAATAAAATATCTTCACTAATAAATATTATTAAAAATTATGATACATTAAATAAATTAATTTATTAGCTCTTATAAGATCGAGAACACAAAATAAATTAAACAAAATTGATCAACCCTGATACAAAAGGTACAATAAAAAAAACATACTTTAACAAAAATAACATTTCATAATATTTCAATAAATATTTCCTTCACAGTACTTATGAACTATCACTATATAAATCAATTCAATTATTATTACTAAGAAATAAAATAATTTTTATAAAGAGAATATAATAAAAAATCAGTAAGAACATTTTTTCAAATCAAATTGAATTACACAAATTCTATCTCAGTGTAAATGAGAAGTTCTTTAATAAACTATGATTTGAAGCGTACTAGGCACATCTTCCGATACGTCTACTATGTTACGACTTATCTCATTTTAATATGAGAGCGACGGGCGATGTGTGCATACTTTAGAGCTAAAATCAAATTACCAAAAAGACAAATTTACAATCAAATCCACCTTTAATTTAATAAATTAAAAACAAACATCCGTATAAATATATTCATTGTAACCCATCTCCCTCTTATTTATAAGCTTCACCTTGACCTGACATCCTATCTTTAAATATTAAGGAAATTAACTCTAAAAAGACATCCTTATGACGGAGATATAAAAACTGAAAACAAAAATAAGTAAATCAAATCGTGTAACATCGATTACGGGACAGGTTCCTCTGAAAAGACTAAAGTACCGCCAAATCCTTTGGGTTTCAAGAACATAACTAATACTACCCAGGTAAAAATTAACATTTGGAATAACAGGGTATCTAATCCTAGTTTATTAAACCCAAATTTCACAGAATATTAAACTATATATTAAAAATAAATATAAATTTCACCTAAAGTTTAAAAATTTAATAAAACACAAAAATTACTATCAAACCAATAAATACCCTTTTTTCCAATCGTATAACCGCGGTTGCTGGCACGAAATATACCGGAAATATAAAAATTACTGTATCCAACTTTTATTGATAATACAAAAATATCTACTACAATTTAAATTCTCATTTAGTATAAATTTAGTATATAGGTTATCTTTAGAAGGGTAAAATAGCAAGGATAAAACTTCTTTTTATAAAGAGCTATCTAATTTAGAAGATAATTAATATGAATTACAAAAAGAAATTAATGAAAGCTACCTAGTACAAAAAAATGACCAGGAAGAAAGGGGTCATTCAATCTTCCTTTCCGATTAGGTTATCTTTAGAAGGGTAAAATAGCAAGGATAAAACTTCTTTTTATAAAGAGCTATCTAATTTAGAAGATAATTAATATGAATTACAAAAAGAAATTAATGAAAGCTACCTAGTACAAAAAAATCGCGATACTCCCCCCCATACGACCAGGAAGAAAGGGGTCATTCAATCTTCCTTTCCGATTAGGTTATCTTTAGAAGGGTAAAATAGCAAGGATAAAACTTCTTTTTATAAAGAGCTATCTAATTTAGAAGATAATTAATATGAATTATATTCCTTAATATTAATAGGGTAATACCTCTATTATTTAATAAGATAATTATATATATTAAATTCTTATTAGATAATTTATAATTAATTATAGTATAATTAAATATTTATTAATATATATATAAATATTAGTTTTCTTTATTTTTAATTTAATTTAGAAGATAATTAATATGAATTATATTCCTTAATATTAATAGGGTAATACCTCTATTATTTAATAAGATAATTATATATATATTAAATTCTTATTAGATAATTTATAATTAATTATAGTATAATTAAATATTTATTAATATATATATAAATATTAGTTTTCTTTATTTTTAATTTAATTTAGAAGATAATTAATATGAATTATATTCCTTAATATTAATAGGGTAATACCTCTATTATTTAATAAGATAATTATATATATATTAAATTCTTATTAACTATCCTCAATTGAAGGACACCTCTATTTTTTACTAGGAGTACTGAAATAATGTAAAAAAAGGTAATAACCAATAATTCTTATTTGATAAATATTTTTATTTAAAT